CCTAGAGCTCCTTGTAAGGCTTGTTGAAAAACTCGTTGTCGGACCTGATTAATCGCTCTTTGTTGTTCAAAATGAAGGGTTTCATTTTTGTAATTTTCTAATCGTTCCAAAGTGTCACAAGTGGCATTAATCAAATTTTCTTTTTCTCGTTCTATCTCAGAGTATCCATTCATTCGATATTCATCTGCTTCTATTTCCACTTTCCGTAAGCGAGTCCTGGCTCTTTCGAGCTGCTCAATGGCCCCTCTACGTAATTCTTCCGAATTTCGAATAGTACTCAAGATCCTCTGTTTTCGATTATCTAATAAATCATTTAATGAAAGTAGATTATCTTACCATTAATTTCACAACTTCCATAATCTCTTCCCGAACCAAACATGAATCTTTCGATTCATTTGGCTCTCACGCTCAATTATTTATTTTATGTTATGGGCATTCCCATATCTTTTTTTTAATGTAATGAGCCTACCCTCTCTTTTCTGTTTATATTCAAAAACATCGAAACTGATATAAGACCAGAATATTAGAAGGACTCTTCCGACCAGACAAAAATCTATAATTGTCAGCAAAGTTCTTTCTTTATTTGTATTTGTTCTTTATTTAATTTAAATTTTTAATTTATTTCTATATTTTTTTTTTATTTACTTTTTTTCTTCAAATCCAAAAATTCCTATTTTTTTTTTACGTAGGTCGTCGATTCGGCATTGGAAAAAAAATAGCAAGATGCCCATTTTTTTAATAAATGGTTCAAATCATTTTATCGATATGAGTGTTCTATATCAGATAAATTACCAACTATTCATTTTTAAACCATTTCGGTACGTTAGTACCGGTAGAAAGAGTACCATGTTTTGCCTGGACTTCAAACAGTTTAGCTTTAACCATGTTAATGGTCTCACATTATTGGTTGATAGAGAATCAAATTTACCAATAAGTCACGAAATGCTATGGTTCTTACATATGATTTCTTAATTTATTCAGAAATAATTCGTTGAGATCGTGCACTTTTTTTCCTATTTATCCTATAAAATGAATAAAATACCATAAATAAAGTGCAGTCGGATGGATCCAACCTATTCTTGAAATACACAACTCGCACACACTCCCTTTCCAAAAAAAATTAATACACCAAGCACTACACTTAGATTTATTGGATTTGTTGCTAAAATATCGGTATTAAACCCGAAACTCCCGGCGGATGGCCAGTGACCCAAGGAAAGGAAAGAATCGGTTACATTTTTCATATGCTCTCCTCTTATAGATAGGACTAACAAAGAACAGAGTTCTTTTTGTATCACTTCGTCGTCCCTTTTTTGATCGATTTCTTTTTATTTTTATTATATAAATTTTATTTCCATTTTTTTTTAATGGGAGTAGATTAAATCTAGTAATTTAATTTGATAGTTTTGAAATTTCTTACTTGAAGTTTCCAATCCAATAAAATACTTATTAGGTTAAGTCTTGGGTCTCATGTCAATTGTGAAATATCTCGTTTGTTGAAACGATTCCTAAAAAAAGTAAAAAAAAGGTTTCCATTGTACTAAACTAAGTACGCGAAGGAAGAAAACGAGCGGATCCAGTAATTACTCATCCTCAAAACAGTCCTTCCTTTCCTGGAGTATTGTCTCAACAAATAAATAATTGTAGGAGTAAAGCGTTGATATAATTAGAAGAAGCAAACAGCAATTCTGAGTTAATAAAATAAGAAAAAAGTATAGCGAGTTAAATTAAAAAAATAAGAAAAAAGTATAGTATGTAAGGTACTTTTTTACATTTCTAGGATTAAACAAAAGGATTCGCAAACAAAAGCGCTAACGCCACGACCAGTCCATAAATTGTTAAAGCTTCCATAAAAGCTAGACTAAGCAATAAAGTACCTCGTATTTTACCCTCTGCTTCTGGTTGTCTCGCAATACCTTCTACAGCTTGGCCTGCAGCAGTACCTTGACCAACTCCAGGTCCAATAGAAGCAAGCCCTACGGCCAATCCAGCAGCAATAACGGAAGCGGCAGAAATCAGTGGATTCATGGTAAGTTCCTCGCACCAAAAAAAAAATGGTTAATGATACAATCAACCAATGAATTTTTACTTAATTTTTTTTTATCATTTTTTTTTTTCATTAAGATTTTATCATTAAGATCTATCTGATTAAGATCTATCGGGTCGAAATAACTAAAAACTCCGAATTGAAATGATAATATTACTGAATCGTCAGAACTATTTCGATATCTCATTTTGAGTTTCTACCCATAATGGAGTTTTTGTAAATACATATGTATACGGTTCTAGTTATTGCATTTCTTTGTTTCGAACCATTCTTTCATTCAATTCCTCTTTCCTTTCTTTTTTCTTCTAGATACTATCTTTGAGTTCATCTCTTTTTTGCATTTCATTCAATCCACAATCACAGACGAAACAGAAGGACTTATATTGGAACTATATAAATGCAGTGAACCGCAATCAAATCAATCAATAATATATATATATATAGGGTAAGGGTATATAATAATATATATATATTAGGAACAGTCCTATATAACTAGTAAATATCTAATATCACATATACATTTGTTTCTTCCATAACGTAAACCACCCACATTTTATATTGAATCGGATTCTAGAATCATTCCTAGAAACAGACACAGGGGCTAGACTTATAGAGATTACATACATCTAGTGTGACCCCCCCAACCCATCTTTTTTTTTACAATTCCACAATATCGTCTATCTTTTTTCCTACGACTCTAGGTCGTATATTCATATATATTTGTATTTGTATCTATTATGTTCCCCAACCAAGTGGATTATCTTGAATCATGCATGAATTGGGATAAGCTTAAAAAATACTATTTCGAAAACTAGTCAATGATGACCCTCCATGGATTCACCTATATAAGCCGCGGCTAACGTTGCAAAAATAAGAGCTTGAATACCACTTGTAAATAATCCAAGAAGCATAACAGGTATAGGAACTACTGAAGGGACTAAAGAAACAAGAACAACAACTACTAATTCATCAGCCAATATATTCCCGAAAAGTCGAAAACTAAGAGATAAAGGTTTTGTGAAATCTTCTAGGATGTTAATTGGTAAAAGTATTGGGGTTGGTTGAATGTATTTCCCGAAATAACCCAATCCTTTTTTGGTAAGACCCGCATAAAAATATGCCGCTGACGTGGGTAAAGCTAAAGCAACAGTAGTATTTATATCATTCGTAGGCGCAGCTAACTCCCCATGAGGTAATTGTATGATTTTCCAAGGTAAAAGAGCACCTGACCAGTTAGAAACAAAAATAAATAAGAACATAGTTCCAATAAAGGGAACCCAAGGACCATATTCTTCTCCAATCTGAGTTTTGCTCAAATCTCGAATAAATTCAAGGACATATTCGAAGAAATTCTGACCGTCGGTCGGAATGGTTTGTGGATTCCGAACAGCTATGATGACTGAACCTAATAAGATAGCAATTACGACCCAAGAAGTGATAAGTACTTGGGCATGGATTTGTAAACCTCCTATTTGCCAATAGAAATGTTGGCCTACTTCTACACCCGATATATCGTATAACCCTTTGAGTGTTTTAATTGAACATGGTATAACATTCATATTGTCCTCTGACAGAAATTGAACTTCAAAAAAGAAATTATTTTGATTCAACCATCTATTTCTCAACTAACTAACTTGAATCATTAATCGTATATTTTATTTACGATACCAAGAAATTACATAACATCATAACATAATATCAATATCCCCAGTACTTTTTTTATCTCTTTTTAAAAATTCAAAAATAGTAACCGATCCAATAAATCTATGGAGTTGCCAAATAATTAAATAATCTTATTATTCTTAATATTATTCTTAATGATAATCAACGATTTCTTATATAACTAGAACGACCCTCACAAATTGCAGATACTAATTTGTTAAGAATCAATCGGATTGAAGCTATAGCGTCATCGTTTGCTGGAATCGAAATATCTGCGAGATCTGGGTCACAATTTGTATCGATTAAACAAATTGTCGGAATCCCCAAAATGACACATTCTCGAAGAGCCGTATATTCTTCTTGCTGATCAACGATGATCACAATATCAGGCAACCCCGCCATATATTTGATCCCACCGAGATATGTTTGCAAGGTAGATAATTTTCTCTTCAACATTGCAGCATCTCTTTTGGAGAGACAGTTGAGTTTCCCCATCTTTTGTTCTGCTCTTAAGTCCCTGAACTTGTGAAGTCTCGTTTCCGTAGTGGACCAATTCGTTAACATACCACCAAGCCATTTTTTATTAACATAATGACACCGAGCCCTTATTGCAGCTGATGCTACTGAATCCGCTGCTTTATTTTTTGTACCTACGATTAAGAAGTTTTTTCCCCTACTTGCTGCATCAAAAACTAAATCACAGGTTTCTGATAAAAAACGAGCAGTTCTAGTGAGATTTGTAATATGAATACCTTTACGCTTTGCAGAGATGTAAGGGGCCATTCTAGGATTCCATTTCTTAGTACCATGACCAAAATGAACTCCTGCTTCCATCATCTCTTCCAAATTGATGTTCCAATATCTTCTTGTCATTTTTCCCCAGACTTCCTTTTTTTAACAAAGAGACGAGTTACCCTGAAATAAATAATTGTTCCGATGGAACCTTCTACGGGGGATTGACCGTTGATACACGACCCAAACCATTAATTTCTTTTAATTACTTATTTTTTACCAAATCAATAATCGGACCAGATAATTGAAAGATAGTTAAAGTGAAAGGAAAGAATCTGCTCTTAGGAATCATTAAATCGTGTAAATGATTGTTCTGATGTCTCATGGAAATTTGTCTCATGGAAATTGTTTTGGACGTAAGAACAAAATAATTCTCTATGGTGTAACAAAATATCTCTTATTTCCAACTCGAATAGATTCTTTCTTTTGATTTCCAAATGAATGTTCTTGTCTTGCCTTGAAGGGTGTACTAATTTTTGGAATCCGGTACCAACAGGTATAATCCCTCCCAGAACAACGTTCTCTTTCAGGCCTTTCAACCAATCAATACGACCTCGTAGAGCAGCTTTTGCTAAAACTCGAGCGGTTTCTTGAAAACTTGCTTCGGATATGAAACTTTGAGTATTTAGAGATGCCCTCGTTATTCCCAATAAGATTGCCCGATAACAGATCGCTTCGTCCAAAGCACGCCCTGCTCGTTCCGCTCGCAAAAAGCCGATTAATTCTCCAGGTAAAAAAACATTAGACATTCCATCTTCTGAAACCAACACTTTTGATGTTACTTGACGTACAATAATTTCTATATGTCTATTATGGATCTGTACCCCCTGGGATCGATAAACCTTTTGGATCTTATTAACCAAAGAGATACGACTTTGGGCTATGGTTAGCTCAGCTCCAATCAAGAATCCCCAGGGAATTCCAAGAATTCTTTGTATACGTTCGTTCCAACCTTCAACTCTCCTTTCTAGGTTCATCGATATTGAATCAATCGAACGCACTTCTAAGATTTGTTCCACTTTTGGAAGACCTTGCGTTATGTCACCAGATCTCGATTTTTCATATACAAATGTAACTAATGTATCTCCTTCGTAAAGGATTTCTCCATAATGGCTATGAACAGTTGCTCCTGGAGTGGCCAAATAGGGTTTAGCCGATCTTATAACTAAGGAGTCAACATGAACAATTAAAATTTGACCAGATTTTTTTACGTGTGATTCGTATTTGAATAGACATACATTTTCACAAATAAATTGTCCAAGGCTAATTATTGTAGATGTCTCTTCACAATAATCGTGATGGAGAAAGCACCAATTCAAATGGAATGGATTCAAAATTATGTTACCGCAGGGATCGGGATTATAAATTCTCCTATTTTCATCTATTAAACAGTATTTAAGTACTTGGAAAGTCTGTTTAAAATTGTCAAGTAGCAAATATTTCTTTAACAAGATATGATTATGAGTTATTAAATAGTAAGATGAAAAAAAATTCGCTATTTTAGGGACAATAGTCCCTAAGGGACCCGGCAAATCCCTAATTTGGATTATGGGATCTGATTCTTTTGTCACATTGTTATATTTCGAGCCATTGAATGGACCAATTCGAGAACAATTGGATGATGACAAAATTATCAAAGATTGGCATTCCTTATTTCGATTCAACAACGTACCAATACCAATAGTTCCTTGATGTTGGGTAAGTGATTGAATCTTCGCCTTGGAATAAAAAGGATTGATATTGGTGCGATCTAATCCATTATCGGAAATCAATACAGAACTTGCCCTATCATACCTTTTTCCGGTATACGAAATAGTGGACTTGACTAACTCAATTCTTATGAAATTGCGAATCAGATCGTTTGTCCTTACCTCAACAAAGGAAGCATGAACCTCTTCTATAGAACCATTTTTTTCTTGGTCCCAATTCAATACTAAGCAAGTCCGAACTAATTGAATACTTGTGTGATAAATTCCTCGAATTGACTTGCCATTTCCATAAAGGATATAATTGACAACTCTAAGTTGGACATTATCCTTTTCCTGCAAGAGATCCCGAGGGAAAAGTGTTGCTAAATTTATCCCATCAGCTATTTCATATGTGACTACGGACCGAACCGAAACAAAATACTTTTTCTTGGTGGGTGTGATCCGTTGGACATAGATCCAATTTTTCAATTTTTTTGATTTCTTAGAATTTTTTTTTTTCGTCTCTGGTGGTATCAAAATGCCGCTGTGCCTGGATATCTTATCTGTTTCTCCAGGAAAATAAATATCTCCAGAAAAGATTTTCAGTTCAATATTTTTTTTTTTTCTCTCCACTCGGACTAATCCGCCTACCCGGCTTCTTGTATTTAAAGCGAGTTGTGTATCTACTCCAATGATACTATTGTTACGGACCATTATGAACGAGGATCCGGGTAAGATATGCACTTCTTCGAGAATAAAAAAAAACCGATCTACCTTCTGGTATTTCAGACTAAATTCTTTTGCTCCTCGATACTCAATCAAATCCTCTTTTTTTATGATTGAATCTACCTCTATGGTCCCATATTTAGTAATTCCTGAACTATTTCTTCTGTATCGTGGATCATCAAAATAAGCAAGAATACTATTTCTACGTAAAATACCATTTATGGGTATTTCAATCGAAATACCAAAACAGGGCATTAGTTCTTTATCTCGTTCTTGATCATATTGTAATGGGATAATGAATCTATTTCTTCGTTTTTTCGCCAAGAAATCAGAATTTTCTTGGAGAATAGAAGGATATATGAAATTCCAATGACCATTGGATATGATTCGATCAGGTCTTGAATAGTCAAGAATTTCCCTATCTTTTTTACCAGAAGTATCCAACAATTTATGTCTTACTCGATGATTAGTCATTGAGAGGTCAAAGATATATCTTTCTTCAAAAGAAAAAGAATGAACATTTGTTTGATCTTGATCTTTGTGGAGCGAAAAAGACACTATACTGGATCCGCGCGGACCTCCTGCTAATATCCATAAATGACTTGTTTTTGGTAATAGATGAACATTACCATGTATATATTCAGATGCATGGTGGACATCGGTACTCCAGTGCATTTCTCCCTCTGATTCAGAATAAATATGTTTTCGTACCTTCTCTTTAAAACGAAAAGTAGACGTTCCGGCACGAATCTCAGCAATTACTTGTTCTGATTCTACATATTGATCATTTTGAACTAAAATCAAACTTTTTGGTGGAATATTCACATTATGGATAATATCCCGAGTCTCAATAGTTACATACAAGTCTATAGAACATAGAAAAGCAGGATGCCCATGACGGGTACGTGTGGGATAAACCAAATCCTCATTGAATTTTATTTTTCCATTAGAAGGAGCTCGTACATGTTCGGCAGTATCACCTGTGAATACTCCACCGGTATGAAAAGTTCTTAATGTTAGTTGAGTCCCTGGTTCCCCAATTGATTGACCCGCAATAATACCTACGGCTTCTCCCAATTCGACCAGGTCGCCGTGAGTGGGACTCCGACCATAACATAATTGACAGATCCAAGATGCACTCTTGCAAGTAAAGGGGGTTCGAATATATATTGGTTGTGCCCGAAAGGTTATGAATCGATTGACAAGTCCAATCCCAATATCTTGATTTCGAGCGGCAATGCATCGTAGACCCATATATATATTGTCTGCTAATACACGACCAATTAGTGTTTGGACAAAAATTTTTTCCGTCATCCCATTTCGAGGACTCACGGAAATACCTCGGATAGTACCACAATCCGTTCTACGTACAATAATGTGTTGAACTACTTCAACAAGTCTACGCGTGAGGTATCCGGCATCTGATGTTCGTACAGCAGTATCTACAACCCCTTTGCGGGCTCCGTAGCAGGAAATTATATATTCTGTCAAAGAAAGCCCTTCGCGTAAATTGCTTTGAATGGGTAAATCAATCATTTGTCCTTGGGGATCCGACATTAATCCTCTCATACCTACTAATTGATGTATCTGAGATGCATTTCCTCTAGCTCCCGAAAAGGACATCAGATGGACTGGATTAGAAGGATCAGTCATCCGAAAATTAGGATTCATTTCTTGTCTCAAATATTCACTTGTAGCATACCATATCTCAATGGATTGACGTAATTTTTCTACCGCATGTACATTTCCATAATGATGGTGTTTTTCAAAAATAAAACTTTGTTGTTCAGTGTCTTGGACTAACCATCCCTTAGAAGGTATTGTTAAAAGATCATCAATTCCTAATGAAATAGATGTAGCAGTGGCTTGCTGGAAACCCAAAGTCTTTACTTGATCCAGGATGTGTGATGTATATGCCATTCCGAAATGATCTATTAATCTGCTAATAAGTCGTTTCATAGCAGTTCCATTTATCACTTTATTGTGAAAGACCAGATCAGCCCGTTCTGCCATAAGTACCTCTATATTCTGCTGAATAGGATTCGACAATGGGCCTGAGTCAGTGATTCGAAAACTTCCTTTCCTCAATCTCAATCTTGATTCACGCAAAAATTCAGAAATTATGATACCAGTGAAACTGGAGAGACCCGAATTCCTACGGGCACGGGCATCACCTAATCTAATTTATTATTTTAGATAGCGTAGGAATAGGCCCGGCAAAACCCCTGTATGGCTTCTTCTATTTCTCGATAAAAAGAAATATGACCAAGAGTGGTTCGAATGTATATACAATGGATTTCTTTTTTTACATTTCCTACTATTAGATAGTGCTCATAAATCTCATGATAAGTACCCAAAGATTCATATTGAAGTTCGATGGGAACTTCTCTTGAGCCAATGACACGTTGATCTAGTCTCCATCGGAGCCACAAAGGACTATCTAAACTGATTCGTTTCTGCCGATAAGCTCCAAGTACATCATAGGAACTACAAAAATACAGTTCTTTCTCTTTCATATACTTATAGTCATTATTGTCAACTGTATTATTTTGATAGTTTCCGCGATTATATGTATTATGCCTATTTGCACAAATACCTCTACGATTCCTGATCGTTAATACATAGAGTCCGATAAGCATATCTTGAGTTGGTACGGAAATGGGATCCCCAATAGCTGGAGACAAGAGATTTATATGAGAAAACATAAGTAAACGAGCCTCCGCTTGAGCTTCCAAAGATAAAGGTACATGAACAGCCATTTGATCTCCATCAAAGTCTGCATTGAAACCCTTACAAACTAATGGGTGTAAACAAATAGCGCGCCCCTCCACTAAAATGGGTTGGAAGGCCTGTATGCCTAATCTATGCAAGGTGGGTGCTCTATTCAACAATACAGGATGCCCCCGCATAACTTCTTGAAGTATTTCCCATACAATCGGTTCTTTTTCCCGAATTTGACTTTTAGCAATCCCTATGTTAGAAGCAACATGTTGTCTGATTAGACCACGAATTAAAAATGTTTGGAAAAGCTCTATTGCTATTTCTCGAGGTAATCCACATTGATGTAATGAAAGAGAAGGACCCA